AACCGTTTCAACATCAAAAACAACAAAAACTAGAGCAAACATATAATACCGGATTCTAAATTGTAACCAAGCATCGCCCATTGGTTCTATACCCGACTCATAAGTAGAAAGTTTCTCCGGCCCTTTGCTAATCGGGGCTAACACTCCGGAAATGAAAAATGCCAAAATAGGAACAAGGATGGATATTATTAGAAATGCCCAAAAAAAATCATATTCGTAAAGCAGAAACATAAACGCACCCCTATGAACGTGGAAAATATACCGGATTCTATTGGTCGATTCGAATTGGAATTGTCAAGTCATCCATAACTATTTAGAACTATTTAGTCAAAACAAGAATTCATTTTGGTCGAACCGCCTAGTTTGCTTTGTTTATTGGTTTATTGTAGGGCATATCTCATTGCAAGATTCATCGACTTGGAATCCGATTTTATTTCCATTATACTTATTTCCATTTTATTTAGTTAGTAGAACCTTCTAACTATATATTACTCTTATACAAATTCTCCTGTTTCTCTTGTTTTTTTCTCTAAAGACGGGGAATTCTAAATTAATTACTTATCTTATTTCTTCTTTAATTAGAAATTCTTTAAAGATTTCTATTTTTTTCTATAAATAGAATCAGGAGGTCTTTATTTTCATTTTTTTTTTTCTTAGTGATTTAGAATAGAACAAGTAATCAAATAGAAGAGAATGTATAGGAATTTCCATCTCAAGATTTAGAAGATCCTGTGTTGATATATTCCTTTTATTATTATTTTATTATTATTTAATAATAGTATTAGGATTCGAATCCAGGTGGAGGGGTTTTTCTTGGTTGAATACAGAAAAAGAAGACTATCTTTTTTGTGTTGTGCTTCGCTAGGTCGAGGTAAGTAAGGTATACGAAGGAAAAGCCTATTTGACAATGAAAGTGACCAAATCGTTTTTCAAAAAACTTTAGCTTGTACACAAATACAGCAGGCCCTTCCTAAATCCATGTGAATTCCTCTTCGTAGTTTTTCATTTCACCAGGCCCGTGAAATGATTTGACTTCCAAAATTCAATAAGATTGGGGATATCAAAAGAAAGGGAGTCTCACAAATTCTTTTATTGTGGATATGAATATGTAATTCGCCTCCGAAGATTAATGACGAAAGGTTGGTTTGTTTATCTGCAATTGAAAAAATCAATATCGATTGGATCCATTGATATGCGTTTTTTCTTTCATCTGCTTAAACGATTGCCGTGAGTAAACTTATAGGAATAATTGGATTTCACTTAGTTACAAGACTTAGTTACAAGCAAGAAATAATAATGAAGAAATGAAAATTATACAATTTTTTTTTGCATTTTTCATTTTTACATTTTTATAGGGCTATACGGACTCGAACCGTAGACCTTCTCGGTAAAACAGATCAAACTTATTATTATTAAAATGATCTGAACTGTTTCAAAAACCCAACATGCATTTTTTTTGCATTGGGCTCTTTCATTAACTGATATTTATATCAGTTAGTCTGCCATTTTTTTTCTTGACAGAAAAAAAGATAAGGAAATGGCTCCATGTGCTCTGATTCATTATTTGGGAGCATTACCAAAGTGTTTCAAAGGTGGGATTATCTTGACGTAGGTCTGTCTCTGGCCTAGATCAACCTAAGTTAAATGAAGTCTCTATCGTTCTGCTTAAAAAATCAAATATGAAACTTCATACACCTTAAAGTTCATATGACGAAAAGAGATTTTTTTGAGGTCCTTATACTCATTATGCCTAGCATTGAATAGACTGGGTATTCACCTTATCAAGATCTCAAATCAATGATGGGGTCTGTTTGGCACCTCCTAAATGGGCGTCCAAATTGGACCGAACCCTTTGTCAGGCTATGGTTCCCTCAAAGTTATGGAGTAAGACATCGATTTCTCAACAAGATCAATTTTTCTGATTGTATGATGAACTCCCTTGAAAAACATTGGCGCGCGTGTAAACGAGTTGCTCTACCAACTGAGCTATAGCCCTTAGTGCTCTTAGTGCTTGTGATACATATTTTATCATGTAGATAAATTCTTGTCAAGATAAATATTCCATGATCCAACATCAACAATCTTTGATCTCTTTGAGTGGTATTCCTTAGATTAGTATTGCTTATAAGTAATATGATATTTATAATCCATCGACAGGATGGGTTTCATTTGGTTCTCTTTGGGATGATAAATGACCTACTTAACTCAGTGGTTAGAGTACTGCTTTCATACGGCGGGAGTCATTGGTTCAAATCCAATAGTAGGTAAAACTTATTAGATACCATTGACTCTGGTATCTAATAAGGTTTACGACCCACCTTTAGTGATATTTTTTTTTTAATTTTGTATCTTTTCTATTTCATTTTTTAATTTTAATTTTTTCATCAGAATTGGATTCTGTTTGATTGTATTTGATTGTATTCACCCGACAGAATCTAAATAGGATTAGAAAGAGAACTTCTTTTTATTATTCGAACGTACCAACTAGTTATGAAATCGG